TAAAACACCCTTATTTTTTAATTAAAATATTTGTATCTTTATTTAATATATATACTTTAAATGAATTATTTTGAAAATACACTTATTAAGGTTACATGAATTTCAAAAATCTTAGTCTTAATTTTTTTCACTATCCAATCTTTTTTTTCCCAAAAGAAAAATGATGTATTCATCAGAAAGCCCCTAAGAAACAACTTATAATCCTACTTTAAAACTAACCCCAAATCGCGTTATAATACCAGAACGTACAAAGAGGGGGATACCACTAACCTATCAGTTCGTATACATACGTATATATATATTAGGTATAAGGGGGGGAAGTATCCCCCCCTTATGATCCCCCCCTCTATGGAATACCTCCAATATATTAGATATAAGGGGGGGAAGTATCCCCCCCTTATGATCCCCCCCTCTATGGAATACCTCCAATATATTAGGTATAAGGGGGGGAAGTATCCCCCCCTTATGATCCCCCCCTCTATGGAATACCTCCAATATATTAGGTATAAGGGGGGGAAGTATCCCCCCCTTATAATCCCCCCCTCTATAGGTATACATATATATATATTATAGTGTACACCTAGGGAGGGTATACGGAGGGAGGTGGGAGTATGTGGAGCTACTCCACACACTCCCTCCTATAACACTACCCTCCCTAGGTGTACACTATAATATAAGAGTATATAAGGGGGGGAAGTATCCCCCCCTTATGATCCCCCCCTCTATGGAATACCTCCAATATATTAGGTATAAGGGGGGGAAGTATCCCCCCCTTATGATCCCCCCCTCTATGGAATACCTCCAATATATTAGGTATAAGGGGGGGAAGTATCCCCCCCTTATGATCCCCCCCTCTATAGGTATACATATATATATTATAGTGTACACCTAGGGAGGGTATACGGAGGGAGGTGGGAGTATGTGGAGCTACTCCACACACTCCCTCCTATAACACTACCCTCCCTAGGTGTACACTATAATATAAGAGTATATAAGGGGGGAAGTATCCCCCCCTTATGATCCCCCCCTCTATGGAATACCTCCAATATATTAGATATAAGGGGGGGAAGTATCCCCCCCTTATGATCCCCCCCTCTATGGAATACCTCCAATATATTAGGTATAAGGGGGGGAAGTATCCCCCCCTTATGATCCCCCCCCTCTATAGGTATACATATATATATATTATAGTGTACACCTAGGGAGGGTATACGGAGGGAGGTGGGAGTATGTGGAGCTACTCCACACACTCCCTCCTATAACACTACCCTCCCTAGGTGTACACTATAATATAAGAGTATATAAGGGGGGGAAGTATCCCCCCCTTATGATCCCCCCCTCTATGGAATACCTCCAATATATTAGGTATAAGGGGGGGAAGTATCCCCCCCTTATGATCCCCCCCTCTATGGAATACCTCCAATATATTAGGTATAAGGGGGGGAAGTATCCCCCCCTTATGATCCCCCCCTCTATAGGTATACATATATATATTATAGTGTACACCTAGGGAGGGTATACGGAGGGAGGTGGGAGTATGTGGAGCTACTCCACACACTCCCTCCTATAACACTACCCTCCCTAGGTGTACACTATAATATAAGAGTATATAAGGGGGGAAGTATCCCCCCCTTATGATCCCCCCCTCTATGGAATACCTCCAATATATTAGGTATAAGGGGGGGAAGTATCCCCCCCTTATGATCCCCCCCTCTATAGGTATACATATATATATTATAGTGTACACCTAGGGAGGGTATACGGAGGGAGGTGGGAGTATGTGGAGCTACTCCACACACTCCCTCCTATAACACTACCCTCCCTAGGTGTACACTATAATATAAGAGTATATAAGGGGGGGAAGTATCCCCCCCTTATGATCCCCCCCTCTATGGAATACCTCCAATATATTAGGTATAAGGGGGGGAAGTATCCCCCCCTTATGATCCCCCCCTCTATGGAATACCTCCAATATATTAGGTATAAGGGGGGGAAGTATCCCCCCCTTATGATCCCCCCCTCTATGGAATACCTCCAATATATTAGGTATAAGGGGGGGAAGTATCCCCCCCTTATGATCCCCCCCTCTATAGGTATACATATATATATTATAGTGTACACCTAGGGAGGGTATACGGAGGGAGGTGGGAGTATGTGGAGCTACTCCACACACTCCCTCCTATAACACTACCCTCCCTAGGTGTACACTATAATATAAGAGTATATAAGGGGGGGAAGTATCCCCCCCTTATGATCCCCCCCTCTATGGAATACCTCCAATATATTAGATATAAGGGGGGGAAGTATCCCCCCCTTATAATCCCCCCCTCTATGGAATACCTCCAATATATTAGGTATAAGGGGGGGGGAAGTATCCCCCCCTTATGATCCCCCCCTCTATGGAATACCTCCAATATATTAGGTATAAGGGGGGGAAGTATCCCCCCCTTATGATCCCCCCCTCTATAGGTATACATATATATATTATAGTGTACACCTAGGGAGGGTATACGGAGGGAGGTGGGAGTATGTGGAGCTACTCCACACACTCCCTCCTATAACACTACCCTCCCTAGGTGTACACTATAATATAAGAGTATATAAGGGGGGGAAGTATCCCCCCCTTATAATCCCCCCCTCTATGGAATACCTCCAATATATTAGGTATAAGGGGGGGAAGTATCCCCCCCTTATGATCCCCCCCTCTATGGAATACCTCCAATATATTAGGTATAAGGGGGGGAAGTATCCCCCCCTTATGATCCCCCCCTCTATAGGTATACATATATATATATTATAGTGTACACCTAGGGAGGGTATACGGAGGGAGGTGGGAGTATGTGGAGCTACTCCACACACTCCCTCCTATAACACTACCCTCCCTAGGTGTACACTATAATATAAGAGTATATAAGGGGGGGAAGTATCCCCCCCTTATAATCCCCCCCTCTATGGAATACCTCCAATATATTAGGTATAAGGGGGGGAAGTATCCCCCCCTTATGATCCCCCCCTCTATGGAATACCTCCAATATATTAGGTATAAGGGGGGGAAGTATCCCCCCCTTATGATCCCCCCCTCTATAGGTATACATATATATATTATAGTGTACACCTAGGGAGGGTATACGGAGGGAGGTGGGAGTATGTGGAGCTACTCCACACACTCCCTCCTATAACACTACCCTCCCTAGGTGTACACTATAATATAAGAGTATATAAGGGGGGGAAGTATCCCCCCCTTATGATCCCCCCCTCTATGGAATACCTCCAATATATTAGGTATAAGGGGGGGAAGTATCCCCCCCTTATGATCCCCCCCTCTATGGAATACCTCCAATATATTAGGTATAAGGGGGGGAAGTATCCCCCCCTTATGATCCCCCCCTCTATAGGTATACATATATATATTATAGTGTACACCTAGGGAGGGTATACGGAGGGAGGTGGGAGTATGTGGAGCTACTCCACACACTCCCTCCTATAACACTACCCTCCCTAGGTGTACACTATAATATAAGAGTATATAAGGGGGGGAAGTATCCCCCCCTTATGATCCCCCCCTCTATGGAATACCTCCAATATATTAGGTATAAGGGGGGGAAGTATCCCCCCCTTATAATCCCCCCCTCTATGGAATACCTCCAATATATTAGGTATAAGGGGGGGAAGTATCCCCCCCCTTATGATCCCCCCCTCTATAGGTATATATACAATATATTAGGTATAAGGGGGGGAAGTATCCCCCCCTTATATATCCCCCCCTCTCTATAAGGGGGGGGGTACCCCCCCCCCTTATATATCCCCCCTACACTCTATATACCCTTATTTCTTTCTTTTTCTTTTCGGAGCGCTACGCGCTCCCCTACAGTCATGCCCATTGTAAATATATTTTTTATATAAATATTAAAAATTTTGTAAAGGAAAAATAAATGCTTCGTTAACCTGACTTTAACCTATAACGATACAAAAACAAAAAGAATTCAAACAATAAAAAAAAATAAAAAAAAAAAAAAAAAAAAATAGAATCTTCGCCTAAGGGCGGCTGCTTTGGCCCCATCGGGGCCCTGCTCCGACCTGATACATCATAAGTTTAGTACCCTCTTATTAGCTTAAAATAAAGTAGTGAGGATTATCTCACCACGCGAGCCGAAATCACACGTACTTCTTATACTAACTACTCTAAATTAAAACACTCACCGGTTCACAAACTGATCTAAAAACTAACCCCAAATCGGATTTTAAAAATACTAAAATAAAAACGAATTTTTTTAGTATTTCTATGGAAATCCCCATTAATTTTAATATAAAATAAATTTTTAAACTTGTAAAAAAAAAAGTAAAACGAGATTCAAAAAATGATAAAATTTAGGTCCGATTTTATCTATTTCTATTGGTTTCCCTAAGAATAAACATTATTTTATTTAAAAATACATTCTTAGGGAATCCCGTTGAACCGATTTTTAAAAATTGATTTACTGATACCCCCCCTTACAAGATTTTCGATTTTTACACTTTTTAAACCATTTTTTAGTATTTCTATGGAAATCCCCATTAATTTTAATATAAAATAAATTTTTAAACTTGTAAAAAAAAAGTAAAACGAGATTCAAAAAATGATAAAATTTAGGTCCGATTTTATCTATTTCTATTGGTTTCCCTAAGAATAAACATTATTTTATTTAAAAATACATTCTTAGGGAATCCCGTTGAACCGATTTTTAAAAATTGATTTACTGATACCCCCCCTTACAAGATTTTCGATTTTTACACTTTTTAAACCATTTTTTAGTATTTCTATGGAAATCCCCATTAATTTTAATATAAAATAAATTTTAAAACTTGTAAAAAAAAAGTAAAAGGAGATTCAAAAAATGATAAAATTTAGGTCCGATTTTATCTATTTCTATTGGTTTCCCTAAGAATAAACATTATTTTATTTAAAAATACATTCTTAGGGAATCCCGTTGAACCGATTTTTAAAAATTGATTTACTGATACCCCCCCTTACAAGATTTTCGATTTTTACACTTTTTAAACCATTTTTTAGTATTTCTATGGAAATCCCCATTAATTTTAATATAAAATAAATTTTTAAACTTGTAAAAAAAAAGTAAAACGAGATTCAAAAAATGATAAAATTTAGATCCGATTTTATCTATTTCTATTGGTTTCCCTAAGAATAAACATTATTTTATTTAAAAATACATTCTTAGGGAATCCCGTTGAACCGATTTTTAAAAATTGATTTACTGATACCCCCCCTTACAAGATTTTCGATTTTTACACTTTTTAAACCATTTTTTAGTATTTCTATGGAAATCCCCATTAATTTTAATATAAAATAAATTTTTAAACTTGTAAAAAAAAAGTAAAACGAGATTCAAAAAATGATAAAATTTAGGTCCGATTTTATCTATTTCTATTGGTTTCCCTAAGAATAAACATTATTTTATTTAAAAATACATTCTTAGGGAATCCCGTTGAACCGATTTTTAAAAATTGATTTACTGATACCCCCCCTTACAAGATTTTCGATTTTTACACTTTTTAAACCATTTTTTAGTATTTCTATGGAAATCCCCATTAATTTTAATATAAAATAAATTTTTAAACTTGTAAAAAAAAAGTAAAACGAGATTCAAAAAATGATAAAATTTAGGTCCGATTTTATCTATTTCTATTGGTTTCCCTAAGAATAAACATTATTTTATTTAAAAATACATTCTTAGGGAATCCCGTTGAACCGATTTTTAAAAATTGATTTACTGATACCCCCCCTTACAAGATTTTCGATTTTTACACTTTTTAAACCATTTTTTAGTATTTCTATGGAAATCCCCATTAATTTTAATATAAAATAAATTTTTAAACTTGTAAAAAAAAAGTAAAACGAGATTCAAAAAATGATAAAATTTAGGTCCGATTTTATCTATTTCTATTGGTTTCCCTAAGAATAAACATTATTTTATTTAAAAATACATTCTTAGGGAATCCCGTTGAACCGATTTTTAAAAATTGATTTACTGATACCCCCCCTTACAAGATTTTCGATTTTTACACTTTTTAAACCATTTTTTAGTATTTCTATGGAAATCCCCATTAATTTTAATATAAAATAAATTTTTAAACTTGTAAAAAAAAAAGTAAAACGAGATTCAAAAAATGATAAAATTTAGGTCCGATTTTATCTATTTCTATTGGTTTCCCTAAGAATAAACATTATTTTATTTAAAAATACATTCTTAGGGAATCCCGTTGAACCGATTTTTAAAAATTGATTTACTGATACCCCCCCTTACAAGATTTTCGATTTTTACACTTTTTAAACCATTTTTTAGTATTTCTATGGAAATCCCCATTAATTTTAATATAAAATAAATTTTTAAACTTGTAAAAAAAAAGTAAAACGAGATTCAAAAAATGATAAAATTTAGGTCCGATTTTATCTATTTCTATTGGTTTCCCTAAGAATAAACATTATTTTATTTAAAAATACATTCTTAGGGAATCCCGTTGAACCGATTTTTAAAAATTGATTTACTGATACCCCCCCTTACAAGATTTTCGATTTTTACACTTTTTAAACCATTTTTTAGTATTTCTATGGAAATCCCCATTAATTTTAATATAAAATAAATTTTTAAACTTGTAAAAAAAAAGTAAAACGAGATTCAAAAAATGATAAAATTTAGGTCCGATTTTATCTATTTCTATTGGTTTCCCTAAGAATAAACATTATTTTATTTAAAAATACATTCTTAGGGAATCCCGTTGAACCGATTTTTAAAAATTGATTTACTGATACCCCCCCTTACAAGATTTTCGATTTTTACACTTTTTAAACCATTTTTTAGTATTTCTATGGAAATCCCCATTAATTTTAATATAAAATAAATTTTTAAACTTGTAAAAAAAAAGTAAAACGAGATTCAAAAAATGATAAAATTTAGGTCCGATTTTATCTATTTCTATTGGTTTCCCTAAGAATAAACATTATTTTATTTAAAAATACATTCTTAGGGAATCCCGTTGAACCGATTTTTAAAAATTGATTTACTGATACCCCCCCTTACAAGATTTTCGATTTTTACACTTTTTAAACCATTTTTTAGTATTTCTATGGAAATCCCCATTAATTTTAATATAAAATAAATTTTTAAACTTGTAAAAAAAAAGTAAAACGAGATTCAAAAAATGATAAAATTTAGGTCCGATTTTATCTATTTCTATTGGTTTCCCTAAGAATAAACATTATTTTATTTAAAAATACATTCTTAGGGAATCCCGTTGAACCGATTTTTAAAAATTGATTTACTGATACCCCCCCTTACAAGATTTTCGATTTTTACACTTTTTAAACCATTTTTTAGTATTTCTATGGAAATCCCCATTAATTTTAATATAAAATAAATTTTTAAACTTGTAAAAAAAAAGTAAAACGAGATTCAAAAAATGATAAAATTTAGGTCCGATTTTATCTATTTCTATTGGTTTCCCTAAGAATAAACATTATTTTATTTAAAAATACATTCTTAGGGAATCCCGTTGAACCGATTTTTAAAAATTGATTTACTGATACCCCCCCTTACAAGATTTTCGATTTTTACACTTTTTAAACCATTTTTTAGTATTTCTATGGAAATCCCCATTAATTTTAATATAAAATAAATTTTTAAACTTGTAAAAAAAAAGTAAAACGAGATTCAAAAAATGATAAAATTTAGGTCCGATTTTATCTATTTCTATTGGTTTCCCTAAGAATAAACATTATTTTATTTAAAAATACATTCTTAGGGAATCCCGTTGAACCGATTTTTAAAAATTGATTTACTGATACCCCCCCTTACAAGATTTTCGATTTTTACACTTTTTAAACCATTTTTTAGTATTTCTATGGAAATCCCCATTAATTTTAATATAAAATAAATTTTTAAACTTGTAAAAAAAAAGTAAAACGAGATTCAAAAAATGATAAAATTTAGGTCCGATTTTATCTATTTCTATTGGTTTCCCTAAGAATAAACATTATTTTATTTAAAAATACATTCTTAGGGAATCCCGTTGAACCGATTTTTAAAAATTGATTTACTGATACCCCCCCTTACAAGATTTTCGATTTTTACACTTTTTAAACCATTTTTTAGTATTTCTATGGAAATCCCCATTAATTTTAATATAAAATAAATTTTTAAACTTGTAAAAAAAAAGTAAAACGAGATTCAAAAAATGATAAAATTTAGGTCCGATTTTATCTATTTCTATTGGTTTCCCTAAGAATAAACATTATTTTATTTAAAAATACATTCTTAGGGAATCCCGTTGAACCGATTTTTAAAAATTGATTTACTGATACCCCCCCTTACAAGATTTTCGATTTTTACACTTTTTAAACCATTTTTTAGTATTTCTATGGAAATCCCCATTAATTTTAATATAAAATAAATTTTTAAACTTGTAAAAAAAAAGTAAAACGAGATTCAAAAAATGATAAAATTTAGGTCCGATTTTATCTATTTCTATTGGTTTCCCTAAGAATAAACATTATTTTATTTAAAAATACATTCTTAGGGAATCCCGTTGAACCGATTTTTAAAAATTGATTTACTGATACCCCCCCTTACAAGATTTTCGATTTTTACACTTTTTAAACCATTTTTTAGTATTTCTATGGAAATCCCCATTAATTTTAATATAAAATAAATTTTTAAACTTGTAAAAAAAAAGTAAAACGAGATTCAAAAAATGATAAAATTTAGGTCCGATTTTATCTATTTCTATTGGTTTCCCTAAGAATAAACATTATTTTATTTAAAAATACATTCTTAGGGAATCCCGTTGAACCGATTTTTAAAAATTGATTTACTGATACCCCCCCTTACAAGATTTTCGATTTTTACACTTTTTAAACCATTTTTTAGTATTTCTATGGAAATCCCCATTAATTTTAATATAAAATAAATTTTTAAACTTGTAAAAAAAAAGTAAAACGAGATTCAAAAAATGATAAAATTTAGGTCCGATTTTATCTATTTCTATTGGTTTCCCTAAGAATAAACATTATTTTATTTAAAAATACATTCTTAGGGAATCCCGTTGAACCGATTTTTAAAAATTGATTTACTGATACCCCCCCTTACAAGATTTTCGATTTTTACACTTTTTAAACCATTTTTTAGTATTTCTATGGAAATCCCCATTAATTTTAATATAAAATAAATTTTTAAACTTGTAAAAAAAAAGTAAAACGAGATTCAAAAAATGATAAAATTTAGGTCCGATTTTATCTATTTCTATTGGTTTCCCTAAGAATAAACATTATTTTATTTAAAAATACATTCTTAGGGAATCCCGTTGAACCGATTTTTAAAAATTGATTTACTGATACCCCCCCTTACAAGATTTTCGATTTTTACACTTTTTAAACCATTTTTTAGTATTTCTATGGAAATCCCCATTAATTTTAATATAAAATAAATTTTTAAACTTGTAAAAAAAAAGTAAAACGAGATTCAAAAAATGATAAAATTTAGGTCCGATTTTATCTATTTCTATTGGTTTCCCTAAGAATAAACATTATTTTATTTAAAAATACATTCTTAGGGAATCCCGTTGAACCGATTTTTAAAAATTGATTTACTGATACCCCCCCTTACAAGATTTTCGATTTTTACACTTTTTAAACCATTTTTTAGTATTTCTATGGAAATCCCCATTAATTTTAATATAAAATAAATTTTTAAACTTGTAAAAAAAAGTAAAACGAGATTCAAAAAATGATAAAATTTAGGTCCGATTTTATCTATTTCTATTGGTTTCCCTAAGAATAAACATTATTTTATTTAAAAATACATTCTTAGGGAATCCCGTTGAACCGATTTTTAAAAATTGATTTACTGATACCCCCCCTTACAAGATTTTCGATTTTTACACTTTTTAAACCATTTTTTAGTATTTCTATGGAAATCCCCATTAATTTTAATATAAAATAAATTTTTAAACTTGTAAAAAAAAAGTAAAACGAGATTCAAAAAATGATAAAATTTAGGTCCGATTTTATCTATTTCTATTGGTTTCCCTAAGAATAAACATTATTTTATTTAAAAATACATTCTTAGGGAATCCCGTTGAACCGATTTTTAAAAATTGATTTACTGATACCCCCCCTTACAAGATTTTCGATTTTTACACTTTTTAAACCATTTTTTAGTATTTCTATGGAAATCCCCATTAATTTTAATATAAAATAAATTTTTAAACTTGTAAAAAAAAAGTAAAACGAGATTCAAAAAATGATAAAATTTAGGTCCGATTTTATCTATTTCTATTGGTTTCCCTAAGAATAAACATTATTTTATTTAAAAATACATTCTTAGGGAATCCCGTTGAACCGATTTTTAAAAATTGATTTACTGATACCCCCCCCTTACAAGATTTTCGATTTTTACACTTTTTAAACCATTTTTTCAAAAAGAAAAATGATGTATTCATTAGAAAGCCCCTAAGAAACAACTTATAATCCTACTTTAAAACTAACCCCAAATCGCGTTATAATACCAGAACGTACAAAGAGGGGGATACCACTAACCTATCAGTTCGTATACATACGTATATATATTAGGTATAAGGGGGGGAAGTATCCCCCCTTATGATCCCCCCCTCTATGGAATACCTCCAATATATTAGATATAAGGGGGGGAAGTATCCCCCCCTTATGATCCCCCCCTCTATGGAATACCTCCAATATATTAGGTATAAGGGGGGGAAGTATCCCCCCCTTATGATCCCCCCCTCTATAGGTATACATATATATATATTATAGTGTACACCTAGGGAGGGTATACGGAGGGAGGTGGGAGTATGTGGAGCTACTCCACACACTCCCTCCTATAACACTACCCTCCCTAGGTGTACACTATAATATAAGAGTATATAAGGGGGGGAAGTATCCCCCCCTTATGATCCCCCCCTCTATGGAATACCTCCAATATATTAGGTATAAGGGGGGGAAGTATCCCCCCCTTATGATCCCCCCCTCTATGGAATACCTCCAATATATTAGGTATAAGGGGGGGAAGTATCCCCCCCTTATGATCCCCCCCTCTATAGGTATACATATATATATTATAGTGTACACCTAGGGAGGGTATACGGAGGGAGGTGGGAGTATGTGGAGCTACTCCACACACTCCCTCCTATAACACTACCCTCCCTAGGTGTACACTATAATATAAGAGTATATAAGGGGGGAAGTATCCCCCCCTTATGATCCCCCCCTCTATGGAATACCTCCAATATATTAGGTATAAGGGGGGGAAGTATCCCCCCCTTATGATCCCCCCCTCTATGGAATACCTCCAATATATTAGGTATAAGGGGGGGAAGTATCCCCCCCTTATGATCCCCCCCTCTATAGGTATACATATATATATTATAGTGTACACCTAGGGAGGGTATACGGAGGGAGGTGGGAGTATGTGGAGCTACTCCACACACTCCCTCCTATAACACTACCCTCCCTAGGTGTACACTATAATATAAGAGTATATAAGGGGGGGAAGTATCCCCCCCTTATGATCCCCCCCTCTATGGAATACCTCCAATATATTAGGTATAAGGGGGGGAAGTATCCCCCCCCTTATGATCCCCCCCTCTATGGAATACCTCCAATATATTAGGTATAAGGGGGGGAAGTATCCCCCCCTTATGATCCCCCCCTCTATAGGTATACATATATATATTATAGTGTACACCTAGGGAGGGTATACGGAGGGAGGTGGGAGTATGTGGAGCTACTCCACACACTCCCTCCTATAACACTACCCTCCCTAGGTGTACACTATAATATAAGAGTATATAAGGGGGGGAAGTATCCCCCCCTTATAATCCCCCCCTCTATGGAATACCTCCAATATATTAGGTATAAGGGGGGGAAGTATCCCCCCCTTATGATCCCCCCCTCTATGGAATACCTCCAATATATTAGGTATAAGGGGGGGAAGTATCCCCCCCTTATGATCCCCCCCTCTATAGGTATACATATATATATTATAGTGTACACCTAGGGAGGGTATACGGAGGGAGGTGGGAGTATGTGGAGCTACTCCACACACTCCCTCCTATAACACTACCCTCCCTAGGTGTACACTATAATATAAGAGTATATAAGGGGGGGAAGTATCCCCCCCTTATAATCCCCCCCTCTATGGAATACCTCCAATATATTAGGTATAAGGGGGGGAAGTATCCCCCCCTTATGATCCCCCCCTCTATGGAATACCTCCAATATATTAGGTATAAGGGGGGGAAGTATCCCCCCCTTATGATCCCCCCCTCTATAGGTATACATATATATATTATAGTGTACACCTAGGGAGGGTATACGGAGGGAGGTGGGAGTATGTGGAGCTACTCCACACACTCCCTCCTATAACACTACCCTCCCTAGGTGTACACTATAATATAAGAGTATATAAGGGGGGGAAGTATCCCCCCCTTATGATCCCCCCCTCTATGGAATACCTCCAATATATTAGGTATAAGGGGGGGAAGTATCCCCCCCTTATGATCCCCCCCTCTATGGAATACCTCCAATATATTAGGTATAAGGGGGGGAAGTATCCCCCCCTTATGATCCCCCCCTCTATAGGTATACATATATATATTATAGTGTACACCTAGGGAGGGTATACGGAGGGAGGTGGGAGTATGTGGAGCTACTCCACACACTCCCTCCTATAACACTACCCTCCCTAGGTGTACACTATAATATAAGAGTATATAAGGGGGGGAAGTATCCCCCCCTTATGATCCCCCCCTCTATGGAATACCTCCAATATATTAGGTATAAGGGGGGGAAGTATCCCCCCCTTATGATCCCCCCCTCTATGGAATACCTCCAATATATTAGGTATAAGGGGGGGAAGTATCCCCCCCTTATGATCCCCCCCTCTATAGGTATATATACAATATATTAGGTATAAGGGGGGGAAGTATCCCCCCCTTATATATCCCCCCCTCTCTATAAGGGGGGGGGTACCCCCCCCCCCCCCTTATATATCCCCCCCCTACACTCTATATACCCTTATTTCTTTCTTTTTCTTTTCGGAGCGCTACGCGCTCCCCTACAGTCATGCCCATTGTAAATATATTTTTTATATAAATATTAAAAATTTTGTAAAGGAAAAATAAATGCTTCGTTAACCTGACTTTAACCTATAACGATACAAAAACAAAAAGAATTCAAACAATAAAAAAAATAAAAAAAAAAAAAAAAAATAGAATCTTCGCCTAAGGGCGGCTGCTTTGGCCCCATCGGGGCCCTGCTCCGACCTGATACATCATAAGTTTAGTACCCTCTTATTAGCTTAAAATAAAGTAGTGAGGATTATCTCACCACGCGAGCCGAAATCACACGTACTTCTTATACTAACTACTCTAAATTAAAACACTCACCGGTTCACAAACTGATCTAAAAACTAACCCCAAATCGGATTTTAAAAATACTAAAATAAAAACGAATTTTTTTAGTATTTCTATGGAAATCCCCATTAATTTTAATATAAAATAAATTTTTAAACTTGTAAAAAAAAAAAGTAAAACGAGATTCAAAAAATGATAAAATTTAGGTCCGATTTTATCTATTTCTATTGGTTTCCCTAAGAATAAACATTATTTTATTTAAAAATACATTCTTAGGGAATCCCGTTGAACCGATTTTTAAAAATTGATTTACTGATACCCCCCCTTACAAGATTTTCGATTTTTACACTTTTTAAACCATTTTTTAGTATTTCTATGGAAATCCCCATTAATTTTAATATAAAATAAATTTTTAAACTTGTAAAAAAAAAGTAAAACGAGATTCAAAAAATGATAAAATTTAGGTCCGATTTTATCTATTTCTATTGGTTTCCCTAAGAATAAACATTATTTTATTTAAAAATACATTCTTAGGGAATCCCGTTGAACCGATTTTTAAAAATTGATTTACTGATACCCCCCCTTACAAGATTTTCGATTTTTACACTTTTTAAACCATTTTTTAGTATTTCTATGGAAATCCCCATTAATTTTAATATAAAATAAATTTTAAAACTTGTAAAAAAAAAGTAAAAGGAGATTCAAAAAATGATAAAATTTAGGTCCGATTTTATCTATTTCTATTGGTTTCCCTAAGAATAAACATTATTTTATTTAAAAATACATTCTTAGGGAATCCCGTTGAACCGATTTTTAAAAATTGATTTACTGATACCCCCCCTTACAAGATTTTCGATTTTTACACTTTTTAAACCATTTTTTAGTATTTCTATGGAAATCCCCATTAATTTTAATATAAAATAAATTTTTAAACTTGTAAAAAAAAAGTAAAACGAGATTCAAAAAATGATAAAATTTAGATCCGATTTTATCTATTTCTATTGGTTTCCCTAAGAATAAACATTATTTTATTTAAAAATACATTCTTAGGGAATCCCGTTGAACCGATTTTTAAAAATTGATTTACTGATACCCCCCCTTACAAGATTTTCGATTTTTACACTTTTTAAACCATTTTTTAGTATTTCTATGGAAATCCCCATTAATTTTAATATAAAATAAATTTTTAAACTTGTAAAAAAAAAGTAAAACGAGATTCAAAAAATGATAAAATTTAGGTCCGATTTTATCTATTTCTATTGGTTTCCCTAAGAATAAACATTATTTTATTTAAAAATACATTCTTAGGGAATCCCGTTGAACCGATTTTTAAAAATTGATTTACTGATACCCCCCCTTACAAGATTTTCGATTTTTACACTTTTTAAACCATTTTTTAGTATTTCTATGGAAATCCCCATTAATTTTAATATAAAATAAATTTTTAAACTTGTAAAAAAAAAGTAAAACGAGATTCAAAAAATGATAAAATTTAGGTCCGATTTTATCTATTTCTATTGGTTTCCCTAAGAATAAACATTATTTTATTTAAAAATACATTCTTAGGGAATCCCGTTGAACCGATTTTTAAAAATTGATTTACTGATACCCCCCCTTACAAGATTTTCGATTTTTACACTTTTTAAACCATTTTTTAGTATTTCTATGGAAATCCCCATTAATTTTAATATAAAATAAATTTTTAAACTTGTAAAAAAAAAGTAAAACGAGATTCAAAAAATGATAAAATTTAGGTCCGATTTTATCTATTTCTATTGGTTTCCCTAAGAATAAACATTATTTTATTTAAAAATACATTCTTAGGGAATCCCGTTGAACCGATTTTTAAAAATTGATTTACTGATACCCCCCCTTACAAGATTTTCGATTTTTACACTTTTTAAACCATTTTTTAGTATTTCTATGGAAATCCCCATTAATTTTAATATAAAATAAATTTTTAAACTTGTAAAAAAAAAAGTAAAACGAGATTCAAAAAATGATAAAATTTAGGTCCGATTTTATCTATTTCTATTGGTTTCCCTAAGAATAAACATTATTTTATTTAAAAATACATTCTTAGGGAATCCCGTTGAACCGATTTTTAAAAATTGATTTACTGATACCCCCCCTTACAAGATTTTCGATTTTTACACTTTTTAAACCATTTTTTAGTATTTCTATGGAAATCCCCATTAATTTTAATATAAAATAAATTTTTAAACTTGTAAAAAAAAAGTAAAACGAGATTCAAAAAATGATAAAATTTAGGTCCGATTTTATCTATTTCTATTGGTTTCCCTAAGAATAAACATTATTTTATTTAAAAATACATTCTTAGGGAATCCCGTTGAACCGATTTTTAAAAATTGATTTACTGATACCCCCCCTTACAAGATTTTCGATTTTTACACTTTTTAAACCATTTTTTAGTATTTCTATGGAAATCCCCATTAATTTTAATATAAAATAAATTTTTAAACTTGTAAAAAAAAAGTAAAACGAGATTCAAAAAATGATAAAATTTAGGTCCGATTTTATCTATTTCTATTGGTTTCCCTAAGAATAAACATTATTTTATTTAAAAATACATTCTTAGGGAATCCCGTTGAACCGATTTTTAAAAATTGATTTACTGATACCCCCCCTTACAAGATTTTCGATTTTTACACTTTTTAAACCATTTTTTAGTATTTCTATGGAAATCCCCATTAATTTTAATATAAAATAAATTTTTAAACTTGTAAAAAAAAAGTAAAACGAGATTCAAAAAATGATAAAATTTAGGTCCGATTTTATCTATTTCTATTGGTTTCCCTAAGAATAAACATTATTTTATTTAAAAATACATTCTTAGGGAATCCCGTTGAACCGATTTTTAAAAATTGATTTACTGATACCCCCCCTTACAAGATTTTCGATTTTTACACTTTTTAAACCATTTTTTAGTATTTCTATGGAAATCCCCATTAATTTTAATATAAAATAAATTTTTAAACTTGTAAAAAAAAGTAAAACGAGATTCAAAAAAATGATAAAATTTAGGTCCGATTTTATCTATTTCTATTGGTTTCCCTAAGAATAAACATTATTTTATTTAAAAATACATTCTTAGGGAATCCCGTTGAACCGATTTTTAAAAATTGATTTACTGATACCCCCCCTTACAAGATTTTCGATTTTTACACTTTTTAAACCATTTTTTAGTATTTCTATGGAAATCCCCATTAATTTTAATATAAAATAAATTTTTAAACTTGTAAAAAAAAAGTAAAACGAGATTCAAAAAATGATAAAATTTAGGTCCGATTTTATCTATTTCTATTGGTTTCCCTAAGAATAAACATTATTTTATTTAAAAATACATTCTTAGGGAATCCCGTTGAACCGATTTTTAAAAATTGATTTACTGATACCCCCCCTTACAAGATTTTCGATTTTTACACTTTTTAAACCATTTTTTAGTATTTCTATGGAAATCCCCATTAATTTTAATATAAAATAAATTTTTAAACTTGTAAAAAAAAAGTAAAACGAGATTCAAAAAATGATAAAATTTAGGTCCGATTTTATCTATTTCTATTGGTTTCCCTAAGAATAAACATTATTTTATTTAAAAATACATTCTTAGGGAATCCCGTTGAACCGATTTTTAAAAATTGATTTACTGATACCCCCCCTTACAAGATTTTCGATTTTTACACTTTTTAAACCATTTTTTAGTATTTCTATGGAAATCCCCATTAATTTTAATATAAAATAAATTTTTAAACTTGTAAAAAAAAAGTAAAACGAGATTCAAAAAATGATAAAATTTAGGTCCGATTTTATCTATTTCTATTGGTTTCCCTAAGAATAAACATTATTTTATTTAAAAATACATTCTTAGGGAATCCCGTTGAACCGATTTTTAAAAATTGATTTACTGATACCCCCCCTTACAAGATTTTCGATTTTTACACTTTTTAAACCATTTTTTAGTATTTCTATGGAAATCCCCATTAATTTTAATATAAAATAAATTTTTAAACTTGTAAAAAAAAAGTAAAACGAGATTCAAAAAATGATAAAATTTAGGTCCGATTTTATCTATTTCTATTGGTTTCCCTAAGAATAAACATTATTTTATTTAAAAATACATTCTTAGGGAATCCCGTTGAACCGATTTTTAAAAATTGATTTACTGATACCCCCCCTTACAAGATTTTCGATTTTTACACTTTTTAAACCATTTTTTAGTATTTCTATGGAAATCCCCATTAATTTTAATATAAAATAAATTTTTAAACTTGTAAAAAAAAAGTAAAACGAGATTCAAAAAATGATAAAATTTAGGTCCGATTTTATCTATTTCTATTGGTTTCCCTAAGAATAAACATTATTTTATTTAAAAATACATTCTTAGGGAATCCCGTTGAACCGATTTTTAAAAATTGATTTACTGATACCCCCCCTTACAAGATTTTCGATTTTTACACTTTTTAAACCATTTTTTAGTATTTCTATGGAAATCCCCATTAATTTTAATATAAAATAAATTTTTAAACTTGTAAAAAAAAAGTAAAACGAGATTCAAAAAATGATAAAATTTAGGTCCGATTTTATCTATTTCTATTGGTTTCCCTAAGAATAAACATTATTTTATTTAAAAATACATTCTTAGGGAATCCCGTTGAACCGATTTTTAAAAATTGATTTACTGATACCCCCCCTTACAAGATTTTCGATTTTTACACTTTTTAAACCATTTTTTAGTATTTCTATGGAAATCCCCATTAATTTTAATATAAAATAAATTTTTAAACTTGTAAAAAAAAAGTAAAACGAGATTCAAAAAATGATAAAATTTAGGTCCGATTTTATCTATTTCTATTGGTTTCCCTAAGAATAAACATTATTTTATTTAAAAATACATTCTTAGGGAATCCCGTTGAACCGATTTTTAAAAATTGATTTACTGATACCCCCCCTTACAAGATTTTCGATTTTTACACTTTTTAAACCATTTTTTAGTATTTCTATGGAAATCCCCATTAATTTTAATATAAAATAAATTTTTAAACTTGTAAAAAAAAAGTAAAACGAGATTCAAAAAATGATAAAATTTAGGTCCGATTTTATCTATTTCTATTGGTTTCCCTAAGAATAAACATTATTTTATTTAAAAATACATTCTTAGGGAATCCCGTTGAACCGATTTTTAAAAATTGATTTACTGATACCCCCCCTTACAAGATTTTCGATTTTTACACTTTTTAAACCATTTTTTAGTATTTCTATGGAAATCCCCATTAATTTTAATATAAAATAAATTTTTAAACTTGTAAAAAAAAAGTAAAACGAGATTCAAAAAATGATAAAATTTAGGTCCGATTTTATCTATTTCTATTGGTTTCCCTAAGAATAAACATTATTTTATTTAAAAATACATTCTTAGGGAATCCCGTTGAACCGATTTTTAAAAATTGATTTACTGATACCCCCCCTTACAAGATTTTCGATTTTTACACTTTTTAAACCATTTTTTAGTATTTCTATGGAAATCCCCATTAATTTTAATATAAAATAAATTTTTAAACTTGTAAAAAAAAAGTAAAACGAGATTCAAAAAATGATAAAATTTAGGTCCGATTTTATCTATTTCTATTGGTTTCCCTAAGAATAAACATTATTTTATTTAAAAATACATTCTTAGGGAATCCCGTTGAACCGATTTTTAAAAATTGATTTACTGATACCCCCCCCTTACAAGATTTTCGATTTTTACACTTTTTAAACCATTTTTTCAAAAAGAAAAATGATGTATTCATTAGAAAGCCCCTAAGAAACAACTTATAATCCTACTTTAAAACTAACCCCAAATCGCGTTATAATACCAGAACGTACAAAGAGGGGGATACCACTAACCTATCAGTTCGTATACATACGTATATATATTAGGTATAAGGGGGGGAAGTATCCCCCCTTATGATCCCCCCCTCTATGGAATACCTCCAATATATTAGATATAAGGGGGGGAAGTATCCCCCCCTTATGATCCCCCCCTCTATGGAATACCTCCAATATATTAGGTATAAGGGGGGGAAGTATCCCCCCCTTATGATCCCCCCCTCTATAGGTATACATATATATATATTATAGTGTACACCTAGGGAGGGTATACGGAGGGAGGTGGGAGTATGTGGAGCTACTCCACACACTCCCTCCTATAACACTACCCTCCCTAGGTGTACACTATAATATAAGAGTATATAAGGGGGGGAAGTATCCCCCCCTTATGATCCCCCCCTCTATGGAATACCTCCAATATATTAGGTATAAGGGGGGGAAGTATCCCCCCCTTATGATCCCCCCCTCTATGGAATACCTCCAATATATTAGGTATAAGGGGGGGAAGTATCCCCCCCTTATGATCCCCCCCTCTATAGGTATACATATATATATTATAGTGTACACCTAGGGAGGGTATACGGAGGGAGGTGGGAGTATGTGGAGCTACTCCACACACTCCCTCCTATAACACTACCCTCCCTAGGTGTACACTATAATATAAGAGTATATAAGGGGGGAAGTATCCCCCCCTTATGATCCCCCCCTCTATGGAATACCTCCAATATATTAGGTATAAGGGGGGGAAGTATCCCCCCCTTATGATCCCCCCCTCTATGGAATACCTCCAATATATTAGGTATAAGGGGGGGAAGTATCCCCCCCTTATGATCCCCCCCTCTATAGGTATACATATATATATTATAGTGTACACCTAGGGAGGGTATACGGAGGGAGGTGGGAGTATGTGGAGCTACTCCACACACTCCCTCCTATAACACTACCCTCCCTAGGTGTACACTATAATATAAGAGTATATAAGGGGGGGAAGTATCCCCCCCTTATGATCCCCCCCTCTATGGAATACCTCCAATATATTAGGTATAAGGGGGGGAAGTATCCCCCCCTTATGATCCCCCCCTCTATGGAATACCTCCAATATATTAGGTATAAGGGGGGGGAAGTATCCCCCCCTTATGATCCCCCCCTCTATGGAATACCTCCAATATATTAGGTATAAGGGGGGGAAGTATCCCCCCCTTATGATCCCCCCCTCTATAGGTATACATATATATATTATAGTGTACACCTAGGGAGGGTATACGGAGGGAGGTGGGAGTATGTGGAGCTACTCCACACACTCCCTCCTATAACACTACCCTCCCTAGGTGTACACTATAATATAAGAGTATATAAGGGGGGGAAGTATCCCCCCCTTATGATCCCCCCCTCTATGGAATACCTCCAATATATTAGATATAAGGGGGGGAAGTATCCCCCCCTTATAATCCCCCCCTCTATGGAATACCTCCAATATATTAGGTATAAGGGGGGGAAGTATCCCCCCCTTATGATCCCCCCCTCTATGGAATACCTCCAATATATTAGGTATAAGGGGGGGAAGTATCCCCCCCTTATGATCCCCCCCTCTATAGGTATACATATATATATTATAGTGTACACCTAGGGAGGGTATACGGAGGGAGGTGGGAGTATGTGGAGCTACTCCACACACTCCCTCCTATAACACTACCCTCCCTAGGTGTACACTATAATATAAGAGTATATAAGGGGGGGAAGTATCCCCCCCTTATAATCCCCCCCTCTATGGAATACCTCCAATATATTAGGTATAAGGGGGGGAAGTATCCCCCCCTTATGATCCCCCCCTCTATGGAATACCTCCAATATATTAGGTATAAGGGGGGGAAGTATCCCCCCCTTATGATCCCCCCCTCTATAGGTATACATATATATATTATAGTGTACACCTAGGGAGGGTATACGGAGGGAGGTGGGAGTATGTGGAGCTACTCCACACACTCCCTCCTATAACACTACCCTCCCTAGGTGTACACTATAATATAAGAGTATATAAGGGGGGGAAGTATCCCCCCCTTATAATCCCCCCCTCTATGGAATACCTCCAATATATTAGGTATAAGGGGGGGAAGTATCCCCCCCTTATGATCCCCCCCTCTATGGAATACCTCCAATATATTAGGTATAAGGGGGGGAAGTATCCCCCCCTTATGATCCCCCCCTCTATAGGTATACATATATATATTATAGTGTACACCTAGGGAGGGTATACGGAGGGAGGTGGGAGTATGTGGAGCTACTCCACACACTCCCTCCTATAACACTACCCTCCCTAGGTGTACACTATAATATAAGAGTATATAAGGGGGGGAAGTATCCCCCCCTTATGATCCCCCCCTCTATGGAATACCTCCAATATATTAGGTATAAGGGGGGGAAGTATCCCCCCCTTATGATCCCCCCCTCTATGGAATACCTCCAATATATTAGGTATAAGGGGGGGAAGTATCCCCCCCTTATGATCCCCCCCTCTATAGGTATACATATATATATTATAGTGTACACCTAGGGAGGGTATACGGAGGGAGGTGGGAGTATGTGGAGCTACTCCACACACTCCCTCCTATAACACTACCCTCCCTAGGTGTACACTATAATATAAGAGTATATAAGGGGGGGAAGTATCCCCCCCTTATGATCCCCCCCTCTATGGAATACCTCCAATATATTAGGTATAAGGGGGGGAAGTATCCCCCCCTTATGATCCCCCCCTCTATGGAATACCTCCAATATATTAGGTATAAGGGGGGGAAGTATCCCCCCCTTATGATCCCCCCCTCTATAGGTATATATACAATATATTAGGTATAAGGGGGGGAAGTATCCCCCCCTTATATATCCCCCCCTCTCTATAAGGGGGGGGTACCCCCCCCCCCCCCCTTATATATCCCCCCCCTACACTCTATATACCCTTATTTCTTTCTTTTTCTTTTCGGAGCGCTACGCGCTCCCCTACAGTCATGCCCATTGTAAATATATTTTTTATATAAATATTAAAAATTTTGTAAAGGAAAAATAAATGCTTCGTTAACCTGACTTTAACCTATAACGATACAAAAACAAAAAGAATTCAAACAATAAAAAAAATAAAAAAAAAAAAAAAAAATAGAATCTTCGCCTAAGGGCGGCTGCTTTGGCCCCATCGGGGCCCTGCTCCGACCTGATACATCATAAGTTTAGTACCCTCTTATTAGCTTAACAGAACATTTAAAATAATAGAGAGCCAACCGAACCGCCTCTTTAGATGCCAAAAACCTACGTGCCTATACACCACTCTATTTTTAATAACACCAAGCATAAACAAAGCCTAACACAAAGATTCACACAATATCAACAAAATGTCAGTACCACACGGTAATTTTTACATAAAAAATATCTTGCCTTTTTCTAAAATGACATAGAAATAAACGCAAGAAGCATACAATTAGTATTCCTGTTCCTAATAATACATGTCTGGCATGAAATCCTGTTAAAACGAAAAAACAAGACCCATAAGATCTTCTGTTAATTCTATATGGTAAGAGATGATACTCATGATACTGGGCTTGCAAAAATCAAACAGCCAAAACAATTGTTCAAGCAAACCACCATAAACCTTGGGTACGAAATTCAAGGGACCGTTCTGTACAAACCCACGTAGTATTAAAAAGCTTTACTAATCTATGGGCTTTATTAGCAGTGGCGCCGGACGATAATAAGATTACTAAACCTAAACCTGGTTCTTTTCAAAACTCAATTGGAGTAATTCCTCGAGGTGGTCATAAATGATTCACAGATAGTTCACCAATTCCATAATACAACCAAGCCCAAAAGAAGCTTACAAAAAAAAAAATTTCGGACACAATAAACATCTTAAAGCCGAGACGAAATACCTTTCGAACTAATATAGTGTGTCGACCTTCATAAGTACCTTCATAAATAACATCCCCCCATCAAGAACCGATTCTAATTATAAGTAGACTAGTTCAAAATCAAACTCAAAAAAACTCTCCCCCATGAAAATAGTTAATAGCCCTATAAGCTATCCCACCCAAGCCTAAAGCTGAGGAGATAGGTCAAACCCTTAAAGTAATAATAGGAAAGCCGGTACGAGCCATTTCTATGAAATTCGCTTTTAAATATAATTTTTATATAAAGCTTTACGTTTAGCTGATTAAGATTTTTAAAATTTTTTACTTGAAATATAAAAATCACTCTCTCCATATCCTTAGATTGGATCCTAGAATTTCTATTATTATAAAAATGTTATTGACTTTAGGAATAAAATTCCACCTTAGTAGCTTCAACACTATGTTCTGATTAAACTATTAAAGTCCCCATCAAACTGATCATTGTATGACATCTCTTACCCCCAAAGTAAAAATTTTTAATAAACTACAGTTTGATGAAAATAGAGCGGAATCGAATCGCCCACCACAAGGATTAGAAGTCCTCGGACAACCTATTATTTTCCCCACTAGAGCTGTAAAACAGAATTATCCGTTTACTTAATATATCTTAAATTTAAACTTAAATTAGTATAAGAAGGTACCCTCCAATTTCAAAATGCAAATTTGATCTTTTTTTTAAAGTATTACACCAATAATTGAATTAGTTTTTATATAGTAATTATAATTAGAACTTTAAAATAGAAAAAGAATCGGAATCAGACGAAGAACACCTACGACAAGATTTAATAAATATTCTCAGCCCTAAAACTGCTTCGCAAACCGCAAAACTTAAAAACCCAACAAGCAAATATCCTAAGAACCCCCTGAAACCAAATACCCCTTTCGAAGAGCTTAAAGTAAAAACCAGAGCTATTAAAGTCTCCCTAAAAATTAATAAAATAAAAAAAGATTGCCTATGAGTAATTAAAGGTAATAATATTATTAACACAAAACAGACACCAATAAACAGAAAACAGGGCTCTTTTATCCCTACTGTCCCGTTTGAAGCGAGATAGTCTATTAACTTAGTTTTCTAAATAATTCCTTAAGAGAATAAATCCCTTATACGAGTTAAAAGCTCATTGCTTTATTATAAGCTATTAAGGATTTAACGTTAATATTAAGGATAAATGGAATAAATTTATAAATATATACTTACTATAAAACATTTAAGCATAAAATTTAATTCATTGAATGTTTTTAATAAGTATATATTTATAGAGAATGCATTAGAAAAATAAACCTAAAATTGTTTACTAAGTTAAACTGAAAGGCAAAGATTAGTTCAAAAGTTAACCTATCGTAAGCCCATAATTGTTAAAATATCCTTTCTTTGTTAGAAAAAGCTCATCTCTTTAAGTTGTCCTAGAAACGTCTTATAATTTATAAAGAATGTCGAATTGCAAATTTGAAAGAAGGATAAAACCTTAAGACTTTTTGAGTTAGCAGAAATAGTAATGCGTCTGTTTTAGGTGCAGAAAGTAAGAAGATCTTACTCAAAACTATAAAGAAAGTAGCATAAATTAGTGCAACTTAATTACACTAAGTAGGTAGGATGACTTCTCTTTCTTACTGGGAAAGTAGTTAAAAAAATAACATGAAATTGTCAATTTCAAGTATGCTATAATGTAGCCTTTCCTTATGAGGTGTATAAAGAAAACTGAAAATAGTTATTTATTTTCTTGAGCTTGATTACTTGCAATTATTAGGTCTATTACGTTAGTATTTTTTTCATTATACCAAAGCAGAACTTGTTTTTTAATAGAACTAGACTTTAGAAGGTTCTCATTGTTCCCGTTTTCTGTACCAGTTGTTATTGATTTATTTTCCGTTATTTTTAGTATAACAGTATTAACAATTTCTTCATGAGTAGCTTTGTTTAGAATATTCTATATACACAACGAGCCAACTGGGACTCGTTTTATTAAAATTCTCATATTATTCGTCGCAGCTATAAACATACTAATTTTCATCCCTAGAATACTAGGACTAATGGTAGGTTGAGACGGGTTAGGAGTTGTATCATTTTTACTTGTAATTTATTATAGAAATAGAGAATCTTTAGCAGCCGGAATGATCACTGCCTTAATAAATCGAATTGGCGATAGATTATTTATTTTATTCCTAGGTTTCAATGCCACTATTTTCAGGTGACATTTTTCAGATTCCTTTTTAGGAATTTTTTCTCTACCTATTCTGTTAGCGATGGTAGTTGGGGGGATAACCAAGAGAGCGCAAATCCCATTTGCTGCTTGATTACCCGCTGCAATAGCAGCCCCAACTCCAGTCTCTACGTTGGTACACTCGTCTACCTTAGTTACGGCAGGAGTTTATGTATTATTACGATTTAGAGAATCTTTAAATGGGCTTCCTCTAATTTTTTTAATAATTTCTTCAATTATGACTTTGTTGATAGCTGGAATTAGCGCTACTATAGAAAGAGACCTTAAAAAAATTGTTGCGTTATCGACTTTAAGACAATTAGGTGTAATATTATTTGCTCTTTCTAATCAAATGCCTAATATATGCTTTTTCCATTTAATTACACACGCTTTTTTTAAAGCTACAATATTCCTATGTGTAGGAACACTTATCTTTACAAGAGGGGGTATCCAAGATTACCGTCTTTCAGGTGGCTGTTGATATAAAATACCAGTCGTTTCATCGTGATTGATTGTTTGTTGTATATGCTTAACAGGTCTTCCGTTTACATCAGGATTTCTCTCAAAGGATGTAATTGTAGAAAGATGTTTATGAAACGATTTAAGGATGCTTACAGTAGTATATATATTTTTTTCAGTGGTTCTAACCGCTATTTATTCAACCCGAATAATTTTTACAATTGCTTTCGCAAAGTCCTACAACTCGGTGGAAACTATTAATGATCAAAAACAAAAATATGCAACAATTCCTATCACCGGGATGGGTATAATAGCACTTTTTTCAGGGTGATTAATCCAAAATACAAGAGTGTCGTTTAACCAATATATTTTAATTCCAGGAACCTTAAAAAGGCTTACTATTACAAGAGTAGTAATTGGTTTAATAATTTCATTATTTATTTTTATTATCTCCCAAAAAAAATATATTATAAATAATAATTTTTTCTCGTGATTTTTTAAAAAAATATGATTCTTAACAGAAGTAAGAGGAAACCCTGTTAGAGTAAGTTTTTTATCCATCTCTTTAAAAATATACCGATCTATTGAAAAATCATGGGTCTCGGACTTTTGGAATAAAAATGTAAAGGAAACTTTAACGTTTTTGAATGTGGGAATTCGAAAAAGACAAAACCATATATTAGGGAAGATCTTCCTACTAAGGGTTTTGTCTTTCTTATTATTTATTCTAATTAAATAAATGTAAGAATGAGTAGGCCTATATTTTAAATACCAATGTACGCAAAAACCTTCCAAAGCACCCTTTCCTGTTAATGTTTTTCCAAAAGAGAGTAAGTAAATAATTAAAGCTATTAACTCGTTCTTAACCGTGTGACACGTCACCTCTCTATATTAAATGACTTTTACTATTTACTCTGTTTTATTTACACTGTTAATTATAATTGTTTATACTAGAATTACCGCCACAGCGGTAATTACTGCTATTTCTATAATACTTGCAATATTTCTACTATGTACTCTGTTTTTACTTTTAAAAGGCTCCTCATTTGCAAGTTTTATTTTATATATTTCAGCTATCGCTGGTATCTCTGTACTATTATCCTACTGTTTAACTATAATACCTAAAATCTCTACAGCAGTAGGTAAAACTTCTAAACGAAGAAAAGATAAAACTCTTATAATAAAAAACTCCAAAATAGTTGAAGCTATAGAATCGACGCCCCCTAAAAACTTATTTAAAATAATACTACTAGCGCTTCTTTCTTGCCCTTTAATAGTTGTTTTTTTTTATTTAACCCCGTCGATAGAAAAAGAAGATTGATTATCAATTATAACCAAAAAACTGATTTCAATCTCAAAACCCGATCTGCTTCCAATAACTGAGGCAATTATTTCTAATCATTTTTGATCATTCACTTCCATGTTTCTAACTGTTGTTCTTTTTATTTTAATAATTTCTAGATTAAAAATAATCAGTTCTTTGTCTGGCGTAATAGGCCCGGACCATAAATCAAATCAGTAATAAGAAATCGATCTAATTTCTACCGGAACCTAATAAAGACTGCCTTAGAATTTCCCGCCCCCGCAAATTTAGGGTGGTTATGAAACTTTGGTTCTTTAATAGGATGGTGTTTAGTAATACAAATTATTACTGGACTCCTATTGGTAGTGCACTACACACCTAGCGTAGAAGACGCATTCGACTCAGTTACTCATATTATACGTGATGTACACTGTGGTTGATTAATCCGTGGACTCCACGCCAATGGAGCCTCAATATTTTTCATTTGTATTTATATTCATATTGCTCGTGCTTTATTTTACGAGTCTTTTTTTATAAAACATGCCTGAATATCAGGAGTAACCATGCTTATTTTACTAATAGCAATCGCTTTCACAGGATACGTCCTTCCATGAGGTCAAATGTCTTATTGAGGTGCGACAGTAATTACTAATCTATTTAGCGCCATTCCGAAAATTGGAAACTCAATTGTAGCTTTATTATGAGGGGGTGATTGCGTCTGCGACGCCACTTTAAAGCGATTCTTTGCGCTTCATTTCCTTATACCGTTTATTCTATTAGTACTCCTACTAGCACACCTAGGATTTCTTCACACTACCGGGTCTAGAAATCCACTTGGAATTGATATTTCTCACGAAACAGCTCCTTTCTACCCTTATTACCTTTACAAGGATCTTCTAGGAATTGGTTGATATACAGTAATTTTATTTGCTATTTCGATATTTTTTCCTGATTTGTTTAGCGACCCTGAAAACTTCATCCGGGCAGACCCGATAAAAACTCCACTGCACATCCAACCAGAATGATATTTTTTATTTGCATATTCAATTCTTCGCTCTATTCCTGATAAAGTAGGGGGAGTAGTAGCTTTAATAAGCTCTCTGCTTATTTTGTACACCTTACCTTTTATTACACCAATCACAAGGTATATCCGAGGATATCAACACAATCCGTTAGCCAAAATTTATTTCTGATTTTTTGTTAGAAACTTTGTAGTCTTAAGCTATACTGGGGCCTGCCCAGTAGAATTCCCTTTTAATTATGTAGGAGTGGCATCAACAGCATTTTATTTCCTTTATTTTATAACTAACTGAATACCTAAAATACTATGAGAAAAATCCATTCAATGTGCAACTAACCAAATAGGTTAGTTTTAAGGAAGGTAAACCAAAAAGGTTGTTAGGCCCATACCCTGAAAGTGTGAATAAATCACCCTTCTAAGACAAAAGATAGTAGTATTAATGTACATTTTCCTTCCAAGAAAAAGGACCAAACAAAAACAATGGCTATCTTAATAAAAGACACTTTTTTCAAAAAATATTTATAAAAAGTATGACCACAGAAAACAAAAAATATAATCTTCATAGGAAATCATAAAAACTAAATAGACGATTTAAAAGTTCGTACTTTTTGTATCATGGCTCGTGAAGAAAGAAAAACTATTTTTAAACCCGAAAACTTTAGAGCTAACTATCTTAATTTTTCGATTCAGAAAAACAAAAAGAATTTTATTATTTCAAAAATAAAAATAAAAGATTGTTAGAAGTGAAATGTTAAACAAAAAAGTTGATAGCTGGTTGAAGGAGAAATATATGTAAGTATAGGTTAATTTAATCTTTATTGAAAATGCTATTCAGTAGAAGAAAGTTAAACTCAGTCTTTTGGGGATAAACTCAAAAGAATTGTTTATTTAGAGATGTGTGTTATGGTAGGGGTGAAAGTACCAATCCGTTACAATTTGTTTCAATGTCACAAAAAAAACATTTTATTTAGTATCCTTCTTTTTCAAAAAACGTTTCTGATTTATTTAGCACTGAACACGATTAGTAAGCTAACTATCCATCATTGGATTAGTAAAATAAAAAGCAACTTTCAACACAAGATAAGCTGTTAAAAAAATATATATATACACATATACACACATATATAAGTTAGTTAAAAAATTCAAACCCAATAGGTTCAGATTTTTAGTAAAGTAAAATTTATAGGCCAATTAATTTTTCATGACCTAAGCAGGTAATTAAAACTATCAAGTAGTTTAATAAGGTAAAAAATAAATTATAATAAAGGAACTCGGCAAATTTTATCTCCGCCTGTTTATTAAAAACATCGTCCTTAGAAAAAGAATAAGGATCGCGCCTGCCCGGTGATGAGAGTTAAACGGCCGCAGTTAATAGCTGTGCTAAGGTAGCGCAATCAATTGTCCTTTAATAAGGGAATGGTATGAATGGCTGTACGCGAGATAAGCTGTCTCTATTATATTAGCAAGAAATTTTCCTTTAAGTGAAAAGACTTAGATTTTTTTAAAAGACGAGAAGACCCTATCGAACTTAATCATTTTTAAAAGAACTCATTTAAAAAGAATTTTTACTGGGGCAGTAAGAAGAAAAAAATAACTCTTCCTTATAAAAAAAGATCCCTCAATGAGGAGAAAAAGAAAAAGTTACCGTAGGGATAACAGCGTTATCGTTTTTAAGAGATCTAATCGAAGAAACGGTTTGCGACCTCGATGTTGGATTTAAATTTCTTCCTGAGCGCAGGAGCTAGGAAAGTAGGTCTGTCCGCCCTTTGAAATTTGACATGATCTGAGTTTAGACCGGCGTGAGCTAGGTCAGTTTCTATCTTTATAATAAATATTCCTTGTACGAAAGGACCCGAATACTTGGTGCCACTAACCTTAATCTATTTTAGTTTATTAAAACGTTACTTTGTGGTAGTAAAATTAAGGGCTTTCTTAAATAGAAGTGAGCTCTACAATGCTGATAAAATTAATTATCTGTATCCTACTTTTTACCTGTGTAGTATTAATCATTTGACATTTTACCCCTAAAAAGTGAGAATGACTTTCTATTTTACTTTTTACTATTTTACTAGTAGTATGTTGCCAATGTGGTATATTCTTTTATTATAATGAAGGGCCTTATCAGGCTTTTATTTGACCTGTCTGTCTCCTATTAGCAATTATTATATATTGGGGGTGTTAGAAGTAATGAAAATACATTTTAGTGGAATCAACTGCTATAGTGTTTAAAAATTATATTATTTTATTTAGTTTGTCCTCAGTAATGGTTTAAAAGGTTCTTATTTTTTTATTGATCCTTTACTAATATTATACCGCACCTATAGTATAAGTTTATTTTAAAATAATAAGCCATTCACAAGCCATTTTTTATCTGATTAATCTGCCCTACTAAACCATCATGGATAAGTTATTAAAAAAATTGGTTAAAAGAAATAATATAAGAAAAACAAAGGAATCTAATAGTATTAATATAAAGATAAAACAGCTACCACCATCACGCCGCCACCTCTCTCTATTTTAGTTTGTAAAGACATTACTTTATATTAGTAAAATTAAGGGTTTCTTAAATAGAAGTGTTTGCTGATATTTACAGATCTTGAGATTATAGATCAGGATTAGGATTTTCTACTATTACTTCACTCTGCTTGGGTTGAATAGGGGTATTCATTGTTATGTTATTCTGACTCTCCACTTTCTCAGGTCTTCTTCCTGCCCGAATTGAGATAACAATTTTAAAAATAGTAAATCTATGTGCCGGTATATATGAAAGGAAAGGAAATGTAGGGAGAGATCGGGCTGCTGCAAGTTTTTTCGCAGCACTATATATCACCTTATTATTTCTGAACTTAAGAGCACATCTTCCTGGTTTCTACCGAATTCCATGTGATCTTTTTATAGTACTAAGCATTTCTTCAGCTATCGTTATCATCGGAAACTTAATATACTGTTGTGCTTACTGATTTAATTACTTCCCTGTATTTATAAAAGAAGTCATTGAAAAACGATCAATTGCAGTTGTTGTAGCGATAGCGGAATGTTTAAGAAGACTTATACGACCTATTATTCTAGCCGTACGTTTATTTATAAATATTATAGTAGGCCAATTTGCAGTAAGATTACTTTATGCCATCTTGCAGCCAGTTATTTTAAAACTTAGGGTCGTAAGATCTACACTTAAAACTTTGCTTTGCACCGTTCTTACTGTATGAGAGCTAGGTGTAGGTATATTTCAGGCTACTTTATTCGTTTACTTATGTTTAGTTTACCGCGGTGACGGCTCCTATAGTAGGTAATATCTTTTAAATGTTATAACCAAATTTTAAAGTCGCCTAAACTAGCTCATTTTCTATTTTATAAAGGGTAAAAATCACATAAAATAACCTATACATCTTCTAATAAGATACTACCCAAAATTTATTTAGTTTAAAAACATTACCTTGTAAGAGTAAAGATTAGGATATTTCTTAAATAAATAGGGATTGTAAAAATAGCTTACTGTTTTGTGTAGCCTTATTTTGTTTTTCGTAAGCTGCGCAGAAAAAAGATATAGATTTTATGATTTGTTTATATTATTATTAGGCCTATATACGAAAGATTATATATATTTAAATTTAAATGGTGGGTCAGATATATAGCCATTATATATCCTATTAAGCTATTACTAATAACTACTGCAAACAAGTTATTAAAAAAATAACGCTGATAAAAGAAAACATTATTATATTTATTCATTAGAAAACCCCTAAGAAACAACTTATAATCCTACTTTAAAACTAACCCCAAACCAGATTTTTAAAAATACTAAAATAAAAACCATTTTTTAGTATTTCTATGGAAATCCCCATTAATTTTAATATAAAATAAATTTTTAAACTTGTAAAAAAAAAAAGTAAAACGAGATTCAAAAAATGATAAAATTTAGGTCCGATTTTATCTATTTCTATTGGTTTCCCTAAGAATAAACATTATTTTATTTAAAAATACATTCTTAGGGAATCCCGTTGAACCGATTTTTAAAAATTGATTTACTGATACCCCCCCTTACAAGATTTTCGATTTTTACACTTTTTAAACCATTTTTTAGTATTTCTATGGAAATCCCCATTAATTTTAATATAAAATAAATTTTTAAACTTGTAAAAAAAAAGTAAAACGAGATTCAAAAAAATGATAAAATTTAGGTCCGATTTTATCTATTTCTATTGGTTTCCCTAAGAATAAACATTATTTTATTTAAAAATACATTCTTAGGGAATCCCGTTGAACCGATTTTTAAAAATTGATTTACTGATACCCCCCCTTACAAGATTTTCGATTTTTACACTTTTTAAACCATTTTTTAGTATTTCTATGGAAATCCCCATTAATTTTAATATAAAATAAATTTTTAAACTTGTAAAAAAAAAGTAAAACGAGATTCAAAAAATGATAAAATTTAGGTCCGATTTTATCTATTTCTATTGGTTTCCCTAAGAATAAACATTATTTTATTTAAAAATACATTCTTAGGGAATCCCGTTGAACCGATTTTTAAAAATTGATTTACTGATACCCCCCCTTACAAGATTTTCGATTTTTACACTTTTTAAACCATTTTTTAGTATTTCTATGGAAATCCCCATTAATTTTAATATAAAATAAATTTTTAAACTTGTAAAAAAAAAGTAAAACGAGATTCAAAAAATGATAAAATTTAGGTCCGATTTTATCTATTTCTATTGGTTTCCCTAAGAATAAACATTATTTTATTTAAAAATACATTCTTAGGGAATCCCGTTGAACCGATTTTTAAAAATTGATTTACTGATACCCCCCCTTACAAGATTTTCGATTTTTACACTTTTTAAACCATTTTTTAGTATTTCTATGGAAATCCCCATTAATTTTAATATAAAATAAATTTTTAAACTTGTAAAAAAAAAGTAAAACGAGATTCAAAAAATGATAAAATTTAGGTCCGATTTTATCTATTTCTATTGGTTTCCCTAAGAATAAACATTATTTTATTTAAAAATACATTCTTAGGGAATCCCGTTGAACCGATTTTTAAAAATTGATTTACTGATACCCCCCCTTACAAGATTTTCGATTTTTACACTTTTTAAACCATTTTTTAGTATTTCTATGGAAATCCCCATTAATTTTAATATAAAATAAATTTTTAAACTTGTAAAAAAAAGTAAAACGAGATTCAAAAAATGATAAAATTTAGGTCCGATTTTATCTATTTCTATTGGTTTCCCTAAGAATAAACATTATTTTATTTAAAAATACATTCTTAGGGAATCCCGTTGAACCGATTTTTAAAAATTGATTTACTGATACCCCCCCTTACAAGATTTTCGATTTTTACACTTTTTAAACCATTTTTTAGTATTTCTATGGAAATCCCCATTAATTTTAATATAAAATAAATTTTTAAACTTGTAAAAAAAAAGTAAAACGAGATTCAAAAAATGATAAAATTTAGGTCCGATTTTATCTATTTCTATTGGTTTCCCTAAGAATAAACATTATTTTATTTAAAAATACATTCTTAGGGAATCCCGTTGAACCGATTTTTAAAAATTGATTTACTGATACCCCCCCTTACAAGATTTTCGATTTTTACACTTTTTAAACCATTTTTTCAAAAAGAAAAATGATGTATTCATTAGAAAGCCCCTAAGAAACAACTTATAATCCTACTTTAAAACTAACCCCAAATCGCGTTATAATACCAGAACGTACAAAGAGGGGGATACCACTAACCTATCAGTTCGTATACATACGTATATATATTAGGTATAAGGGGGGGAAGTATCCCCCCCTTATGATCCCCCCCTCTATGGAATACCTCCAATATATTAGATATAAGGGGGGGAAGTATCCCCCCCTTATGATCCCCCCCTCTATGGAATACCTCCAATATATTAGGTATAAGGGGGGGAAGTATCCCCCCCTTATGATCCCCCCTCTATAGGTATACATATATATATTATAGTGTACACCTAGGGAGGGTATACGGAGGGAGGTGGGAGTATGTGGAGCTACTCCACACACTCCCTCCTATAACACTACCCTCCCTAGGTGTACACTATAATATAAGAGTATATAAGGGGGGGAAGTATCCCCCCCTTATGATCCCCCCCTCTATGGAATACCTCCAATATATTAGGTATAAGGGGGGGAAGTATCCCCCCCTTATGATCCCCCCCTCTATGGAATACCTCCAATATATTAGGTATAAGGGGGGGAAGTATCCCCCCCTTATGATCCCCCCCTCTATAGGTATACATATATATATATTATAGTGTACACCTAGGGAGGGTATACGGAGGGAGGTGGGAGTATGTGGAGCTACTCCACACACTCCCTCCTATAACACTACCCTCCCTAGGTGTACACTATAATATAAGAGTATATAAGGGGGGGAAGTATCCCCCCCTTATGATCCCCCCCTCTATGGAATACCTCCAATATATTAGGTATAAGGGGGGGAAGTATCCCCCCCTTATAATCCCCCCCTCTATGGAATACCTCCAATATATTAGGTATAAGGGGGGGAAGTATCCCCCCCTTATGATCCCCCCCTCTATAGGTATACATATATATATTATAGTGTACACCTAGGGAGGGTATACGGAGGGAGGTGGGAGTATGTGGAGCTACTCCACACACTCCCTCCTATAACACTACCCTCCCTAGGTGTACACTATAATATAAGAGTATATAAGGGGGGGAAGTATCCCCCCCTTATGATCCCCCCCTCTATGGAATACCTCCAATATATTAGGTATAAGGGGGGGAAGTATCCCCCCCTTATGATCCCCCCCTCTATGGAATACCTCCAATATATTAGGTATAAGGGGGGGAAGTATCCCCCCCTTATGATCCCCCCCTCTATAGGTATACATATATATATTATAGTGTACACCTAGGGAGGGTATACGGAGGGAGGTGGGAGTATGTGGAGCTACTCCACACACTCCCTCCTATAACACTACCCTCCCTAGGTGTACACTATAATATAAGAGTATATAAGGGGGGGAAGTATCCCCCCCTTATGATCCCCCCCTCTATGGAATACCTCCAATATATTAGGTATAAGGGGGGGAAGTATCCCCCCCTTATAATCCCCCCCTCTATGGAATACCTCCAATATATTAGGTATAAGGGGGGGAAGTATCCCCCCCTTATATATCCCCCCCTTATATATCCCCCCCTACACTCTATATACCCTTATTTCTTTCTTTTTCTTTTCGGAGCGCTACGCGCTCCCCCTACAGTCATGCCCATTGTAAATATATTTTTTATATAAATATTAAAAATTTTGTAAAGGAAAAATAAATGCTTCGTTAACCTGACTTTAACCTATAACGATACAAAAACAAAAAGAATTCAAACAATAAAAAAAAATAAAAAAAAAAAAAAAAAATAGAATCTTCGCCTAAGGGCGGCTGCTTTGGCCCCATCGGGGCCCTGCTCCGACCTGATACATCATAAGTTTAGTACCCTCTTATTAGCTTAAAATAAAGTAGTGAGGATTATCTCACCACGCGAGCCGAAATCACACGTACTTCTTATACTAACTACTCTAAATTAAAACACTCACCGGTTCACAAACTGATCTATCAAGCTTTAATAGCCGCCCGATGAATGTGGCCCTACCACACCAACCTTCCAGCATAGATTGGCTCAATGGGGAAACCCCTCTGAAAAAAGCCCACAAATAAGAAAAATTTGAGCTTTTTAAACAAAAGATTGGGTAGGTGCACCTAAAAGTTAATTGGTGAAATAGTTGAATAATATACCACAACAGCACGCTGCTGCCAGAAGGGTAAAACAACAAGAATTCGCCAATTAACACTGGGTAAAAATAACCTTAAATTGATCCCTGCATAGCCCTAGACAACTTTTATTTGTTTTAATCTACAGTAACCCACATACTATAAGAACATGATTGTTCAAACAAATAAACCAAACGATTTAATATCTAAATATAACCCAGGAGAAAAGAAAGTAAACACTACCAGAGGGTTAATAAAAGAAAACAGGAGCTGGTTTACACTTGGGTGCAATATCAAGAGTAAAAGCTAAAAATACACCATATAAACATCAGATAAAGATAAAAACTCCAACTCACTTACTTCCGGTCGAAGAAATAAACGAAAATAATAGCACCAATTAACATAATAATTACTCACACAAGAAACTTAATTGAACGACCTTGTATATATAATCAAACACAACCATACAAGCATATGCCTAACATTCATAAAAGGGAAAAAAGAGTGCAGAGCTTTCATGTGGGTAGATCACCAGCAGCAAGAAAAAATAAAACCATTACCATAAAAATTATAACATACCAAATAGATATTCTATCCATTACAGTTTTTAAAGACTACGTCTTATTTTCGAATCAAAAAATCGGCGTATTATTTTATACGATAAAAACAAGGAAAAACCTTCCATTATATAAAAGCAAATAAATTAGTATATATATATTAACACGTAGATAATAGCACCGATTGATATGGTAATTGGTCACACACATCACACAAAATGTTTACGTAAAATACTTCGTCGGTATAACAGAAAACACACAAACAAGATTTCTAATAGTAGCCGAAAAAGTCAAATAATAAAATATAACTCCATTCCAGTTCAGTCGATACTAAAACGGTATAAGACGTATAATGTAAAAAGTACATTTACTACAATCCCTCAGAATCATGGTTTTCGTATTTCTTATAAAATTTATACTTTAAATGAATTATTTTAAAAATACAAACCCTCTTTTTTATCTCTTACTATATTTAAATTTTAACACATAAATAAGACTCCCCCTCAATAAGATAAATTGGTCACATTAAAACCGTGACATGAAGTATTTTATTGAAGTAATCAAGAACTTTAAAACCAAGACTTCTAATAGTAGACTAGGAAGAACAATAATAAGAAATCGCTCTCCTCCAGCTCAGACCCCAGAAATAATTTATACAATCCTTCCCGTAAATACTATATTACATAAAGCTCCAACACCCAATCAATTCATTTTTATAAATATTATGTATTTTAAATGGGCTATCTTGAAAATACTTATCCTGCTATTAAAAACGCAAATCCCCTCCTTTACTGGTTATCACCTACCAACTTTATATTTAAGCACGAGAAGAATACACCACATCACTAAAATAATTGGGCAAGCAAAACCTTCACATCAAACGTTTTGTTGAAATAATCAAACATTTAAAAACGAGATTTGTAATAGTAGTCTTAAAAGATAAAAAAGAAGGAGTCTTTTTCTTTTATCTCACATACGATAAAGAACGTATAAAGTTCTTATTCTAAATATTAAAATGTATGAAAAAAGGAATAAGTCCATTTTTTCCATAATAGTTTTTAAAGACTATGTCTCATTTTCGACTCGAAAAGTCAACGTATTATTTTTTACTATAAAAACACTTAGACTTAACACTTTTACCATCTCTACTATTAAAAAACACAAACCCCCTTGTTTAGTACTTACCACCTATTATCACCTACCAACTTTATATTTAAGCACGAGAAGAATACACCCCATCACTAAAATAATTGGGCAAGCAAAACCTTCACATCAAACGTTTTGTTGAAATAATCAAACATTTAAAAACAAGACTTGTAATAGTAGTCTTAAAAGATAAAAAAGAAGGAGTCTTTTTCTTTTATCTCACATACGATAAAGAACATATAAAGTTCTTATTCTAAATATTAAAATGTATGAAAAAAGGAATAAGTCCATTTTTTCCATAATAGTTTTTAAAGACTACGTCTTATTTTCGACTCTAAAAGTCGGCGTATTATTTTTTACTATAAAAATACTTAAACTTGAACACTTTTGCCACCTCTACTATTAAAAACACAAACCCCTCCTTTAGTGCTTACCACCTATTATCACCTACCAACTTTATATTAAAGCACGAGATGAATACACCTCATCACTAAAATAATTGGGCAAGCAAAACCTTCACATCAAACGTTTTGTTGAAATAGTTAAACATTTAAAAACAAGACTTGTAATAGTAGTCTTAAAAGAAAAAAAGAAGGAGTTCTTTTCCTTTATCTCAGATATAATTAAGAACGGGTAAAGTTATTATTCTAGATGTTAAAGTGTATCAAAGAATGGCTAATTCCACTTTTTCCATAACGGTTTTTAGCACGTAAATAGTAGTACCGATCGATAGAGTAATAGGTCAGACAAACCATACAAAATGTTTACGTAACATAATTTGTTGGTAAAACGGAAAAGACACAAGCAAGAGCTCTAATAGTAGCCGAAAAAGAGAAGCAATAAGATGAAACTCTATTCCAGTTCAGTCGATACTAAAAAGATATAAGACGTATAATGTGAAAAATACATTTATGACAATTCCTCAAAAAATTAACTTTCGATTTCTTATTTAAATAGAATTTATACTTTAAATGAATTATTTTTAAAGTAGATAGTTTTTAAAGACTACGTCTCATTTTCGAATCAAAAAGTCGATGTACTATTTTTTACGATAAAAACGCTTAAACTTAACACTTTTGCCCCCCTGCTATTAAAAACACAAACCCCCTTCTTTGTTATTATACCCACTATAACCTACCACTAATTCTATTATAATTATTTGTCAAGTTTTTAAATCAATAACCATAGCGGAACATGGTATTGATCTGTGTAGAACTCCGCATAACTCAGAACAGTTACCTGGGTAAATACCAGGATAGTTAGCAACTACCGCCAAGGTGTTTCTTCGTCCTGGTACAGCATCTATTTTTACGCCAAGACTTGGGATAGCCCATCTATGTATAACATCAGCAGTATTAACTGTAATAGCAACCTTTTCACCTAATGGAATAAATAGTGGCTTATCAGGAAACATTCATCGTCCAAAGCTTGTATCTCTTCTAAAATAGCCATCTTTTATTCCAAATTCATAATCCACAGGAAGATAGCTATCATAATTGACCCCTGCCCCTCTAAAATATTCTACCCATCAAAAATATTCGTTTGAGGGAGCATTAAATTCTTTTAAGCTAAGCGCTCTAGGAAGTACCTCACTGCCCCTCCTTCTTCTGAATTTAAGTACTAGCATTAATAAAAAACTATCTATTTCAAAAAGAGCCCGTTCTACTACTAAAGGAGAAACAAAATAAGAATACTCCCAAAACCACTGGTGTCCTATAACTTGGGCTCGATAACGAAGAAACTTTAGAGAATTATTTATGTAGAGATTTCAAGCAGAAAAATAAGCTAAAAACAATAAAATAAAAGAAGGAAAAATAGTTCACCCGATTTCTAACCACGCACACTCACAACCATAACGATAATGCTTTCCACCAAATATTAAACTAGGTGAACAAACGCCAAACAAAAATATCCTTACAAGAAATGTAATTGTCACCACGACCCCTATACTGAGGTCATGGTACTCAGTTATATTACATATTGAGTGACTAATTCTATCATTAAACCCCAACTGCCCTCACTCAACCACAGGTTAAGACCATAAAAATGGTTCCCAGAATTTACAAGACTCTGATCTTGATATAAACTACTTAACCGTTTTATGCTTTCCACTCTAATGTCCCCTCACGATATTCATGAACCAATCCTAAAACTAATACCAAAAAAAAAGCTATTCACATTAAAACTTCCACACTCACCTTAAACCCTAAAGAATATAATGCCCTTAAAATAAAAGGAGTTAATAGTAGAAGCTCTACATCAAAAATTAAAAATAATAAACCAAAATGATAAAAGTGCATAGAGAAAGAGACACGGGGAGTCCTTATCTGATCAAACCCACATTCAAAAGAAGTCTTCTTACTAAGGATTAATCGACTTTTTTTACTAATATAGACCCCTAAGACACCCATTAAGCTGCAAAAGCATCTAAAAAATATTCTGTAAAAAACAACTCTTAAAACCTCCAATCGAGTTATTTTGAAAGAGGGGAAATATCCCATAAATAAGGCTACAACTCATCACTTCAACAGACGCTCTTTCCCACACATTTAAAATAAAATACATACATAGAATATTAAAGACCTTAGAATTAATGGTAGAAGTTTTTGTCAACAGAAATATATAAGTAGATCGTAACGAAATCGTGGCATTCTTCCACGAACACCAACAATGGTGTAGGAGATAAGAACGGTTCAAAAAGAAAGAAATAACAGCCCTACTCCCCCCAAAAGGCTTCTTAAAAATATTACCCCTGTAATTATTCTTATAAAAAAGATGTTCCCATATTCTGCTAAAGCAATCAAAGCAAATCCAACACCTCCATATTCAACTATATAACCCGCTACCAGCTCTGACTCCCCTTCTACAAAATCGAAAGGAGCCCGATTTAGTTCTGCTAATAAAACAACTAATCAAGCTAGTAAAACCTCTAAACAAAAAATAACAGTAAGTAGTTTAAGAGTACGAATTTCTAATAGATCAAAAGTTCTAATAAATAATAATGGACATAGAATCACCCCCCTAAAAACCACTTCATAAGAGATAGTTTGTGCTACTCCTCGCATAGCGCCTAATATTGCATAACGAGAGTCTACAGTTCAACCGACTAAAAACGTACCAAACACATGGGTGCTTGAAATACACAGTAAAAATAAAATTCTTAATGGGAAGCGAAACAATCAGTATTGGGTAGGCGTAATGACCCACACAACATATGATAAAAAAAAACAGACTACTGGTCCTAGCAGATATATGCTTTGAGACCCAGAAAAAGGTACGCTTATTTCCTTTGAAAACAACTTTACCCCGTCCGCAATAGGTTGTAGAAGCCCCTTAAAACCAACTTTGTTGGGCCCTTGCCGGAGCTGAAACATACCAAGACCTTTTCGCTCTACGACGATAAAAAAAGCCACCCCAATTATGGAAATCAAGGCGACCAAAAAATTGCTTGCACCCAACAAAATAGGCCTTCAAATGATTCGAACACCCCAAAATTAGTTTCAAGCTAATTTATTCCCAGTAAGGCCCAAAGGTTTAAATTTTTAAACGTATAAGATTTACCTAAAATTATTATTTATTAATTTTCTAGGAAGAAATAAATTCTTATCTATAGATTTTAAGGCTATCGCATGTAATTCTGCCACCCAGAATAGAAATAGGCTAGGGCTCTCTTGATAAATTATACCATAAAGAAGTCAGAACTTATAAACCCGAAGGCTAAAGGGCAGATTAAAAAAAAGCCACTATAAATATAACGCTCTCTTAAAAAGCTTAAAGGTTGAATGATATTTCTAACCGTTCCATGACACACAGAAACATAAAGATATAGGCAATATACCGCTGCAAAGAAGCACAAAAACCCCAATAATAAGCCGAACCAAGAAAATACATGAACACCCCTACACACAAGTAATACTTCTCCTAGGAAATTTAAAGAAGGAGGAAACCTTATATTTAAAATGCACCTTGCTATTCAAAACAATGCAAATCTTGGAAATGTTAAAAGGACCCCCTTGTTTAATGAGATACTTTGACTGTAGGTTCATTGGTATATTCTACCTGCCATGCTAAATAATAAAGGTGAACATAAACCGTGCGCAAAAAGCAAACATGCTGCTCCAGCCCACCCAACATTAGATATTCTTATTACACCAACCAAGCACACCCCTATATGCCCAATAGAAGAGTAAGCAATAAGAGATTTAATATCTCTTTGACAAACACAAAAAATTCTAGTTAAAACTCCACCATATAAAGCTAGAATTATAAAGAAGTAATAGATAAATGTAAGATTTCAACTTCCCAAAACCCAGAAAAACCGCATTGCCCCAAAAGCTCCTAACTTTAATAATACACCAGCAAGAATTATTGACCCGGCTAAAGGGGCCTCCACATGAGCTTGTGGTAATCAAGAGTGGAAAAAAAATACGGGCAGTTTAATGAAGAACCCTATAACTATAATAACCCAAACAAGTCCAGCATATCTTCTATAATGTTTTAAACCATCTTGTGACCTCAGTTTTATTCTTAAAAACTCTGGTGTTCCAAACCAAAGATAACTTGAAATTAGAATTATTAAAAGAGGAATAGACCCACAAACCGTATAAAGTATTATAGCAACTCCTGCTTGCAAGCGTTCAGGGTTATTTCCCCACCTTAAGATTAACCACAAAGTTGGAAGAAGACTAAGCTCAAAAAATACGTAGAAACAAAAAATATTTTTTGAGGAAAATACTGCAATACAGCACATAAACACTATTAATACAGCCCCTTCAAACCCAAAAGACGTACTCTTAATTTTATTTTTTTGAGTGACCTTTTCGGATAAATATAGGTCTTTGCACCTAGACACCAGACTTCTTAAAATCACAAAAAAAGATATAACGATTATTAAAATAGAAAGATTATCCACTAAAAAAAAATAATCACAAAATATCACAGGGCTTCTTCTTATAAAAAAACAAAAGAATATAACTACGATTAAGCTTAAGGAAAATACTAAAATTCCTCCACTTATTTGGAAGAACCCCAAAAAACTTATAAAAACCGTTCTATAGATTATTCTTAACATGTTAGCTAAAAAGAGTATATCCTTATAAAAGACCACCAAACTCAAGAACAGATCATCAAAATAAACCTAAGAATTAAAAATCCATTAGCTAATATATTCATTCAAGACCTAAGCCCTCCCACGGATTTTTAAATTCTTTTAGGTATATATGAGAGACACCGCTGTCTCCGACTATGGTAACGCACAGGGAAGCCCCGATGGGCTCATTCTACTTCAGTAGAGTTCACCAAAGGAAACACTAGAACTCGTTTATATGTTAACCCTTCGTATAAAATTCAAAGGAAAAAACAAAGCCTAGCTAAAGACACAGAAGAGCCAATACTTGAAATATAATTAAAAAAGTGATAGCTATCACTATAAACAGCATACCGTCGAGGTATACCACTTAACCCTAAAAAATGTTGAGGAAAGAAAGTTAAATTTACACCTAAAAATATAGAAACAAACTGTCTCTTCCTTCAGTTTTTGTTAAGACCCACTCCAGTTACTATTGGAAACCAATAATGAAATCCGGCGAACATCCCAAACACAGCCCCTATTCTCAATACGTAGTGGAAATGTGCTGTCACGTAATAGGTATCATGTATAGCAATATCTAAAGATGCACTTGATAGAACAATACCTGTTAAACCACCAATAGTGAAAAAAACTAAAAAACCAATTGCTCAATATACTATTGCCCAATCTCGGAGAACCCCGCCACTTAGTGTACCTAACCACCTAAAGACTTTCACCCCAGTTGGGATGGCAATAATTATAGTTAGCCTTCTAAAAAATATACGTGAATCTACATTTATCCCTATTGTAAATATATGGTGCCCTCACACAACAAAACCGAGTAGCCCAATAGATATTATAGCGAAAAATATAGGAAGTTTTCCGAACACTCGCTCCTTTCCAGCCCCAACTTTTACCACATGAGAAATAATTCCGAAAGCAGGAAGAATTAAAATGTAGACTTCAGGGTGTCCAAAAAATCAAAAGAGATGAACGAATAGTAAAGGATCGCCTAACCCTGTAGGATCAAAAAACCTCGTGTTAAAATTACGATCAGTTAAGAGCATTGTTAAGGCACCGGCTAAAACAGGTATTGCTAAAATTAAAAGAAAACTTGTAACACCAATAGAAGTACAAAACAAAGGCACCCGATAAAACTGATGACACCCGGCACGTATATTTCCTCATGTTCTATAAAAATTAATAGAAGCTATAATAGAAGAAGCTCCACCGATATGAAGAGATAAAATTAGAAAATCTATGGCTGGCCCTGAATGCCCCATAATCCTGGATAACGGTGGATATAATGTTCAACCCCCACCAAATCCGCCCTCACTAAACGCCGAACAGAATAATAAGGCTATAGAGATAGGTAGAACCCAAAATCTTACATTATTTAAACGAGGGAAACCTATATCAGGAAGACTTAGTATTATCGGGACCAACCAGTTTCCAAATCCACCTATCATTATAGGTATTACAAGAAAAAAAATTATGATAAGCCCGTGAGTAGTAACAATTAAATTATATAATTGATAATCTCCTAATACTCTTCCAGGAGCACTAAGCTCCAAACGAATCAAAACACTAAAACCTGTTCCAACAAGCCCGGCCCACAGGGAAAGAATAAAATAAAGAGACCCAATATCTTTATGATTAGCTCTTATAAGTCAACGCCGTCCCCACTCCACTCAAGCTGTAAATCAGTGCACCAATGCGCCCCACCATTGATCTCGTCGTGGTGGCCGTGGTGGCTCAAATTTACCAACTAACTCCGAAACGTCTTTTTTTAAAAGCTCTCAGCCTAATTTTCTTCAAGCTCCTCAGCTTATTGCGGTGGATGCAGTACCCAAGATATATACACAACACCACTTTATAGTAGCATTACTATGTTACGGCTTATCCCGCTTTATACTTAAAAGCTCCTATGCGGAGACTACCGGGCGATTTGTACGCACATTAAAACACTATTCATTATTCCTTACTAGAAATAATTACTAAAAAGTACTTCTTCATAAAACAGTTTCATGTTTTTCTCCGATATGTTTTACAAATGTAACTCAGCTAAGCCCTTTTTATAACCAACACGTTTACCTGAATTTAAATATATTTCTAAAGTTTAATTTATATTTTTTACTTACAACACACCTTTCGGGGTAAATTGTCAACGGCGGTATGTTAAGAAAGAAAAAGGTAAAGTCCTCGAGGAACATCGGTTTAACCGCCAAGTTCCCTTAAAAACGGATTTAATGAACCGCCAAGCCTCTTGGTTTTTAAACGTTTTGTTCATAGTCCCCGCAAATAAAAGACACCATAAATAAAGGGGTCTCTAATCCCTGTCTCTTCTTCAGGCTTTCAAGAAAAAAGTTTCTAAGAACCAAAAACAAGGTCAACAATTTATTTATTTCACCAAAATAAAGGGAACTTTTTTTCTTAAGTTTCTCTTTCTCTTTTTCACTAAAAAATTTAGATAAAGGTGTAGGGTTTAACCGCGGGGGCTGGCACCCTATTACCCCCCTTGCTCTATAATTGTTTATATTAACCCGTACTATCTACTGCACCGTGTTTATATGTACTCTTGATATAAACGCTTAATATACTAATTGCCAAGTGTATCTTTCAATAATAGCTCAATCTTTTCCGCTGAAGTAGGAAACTTTTATTAAACAGAATAAGCTATCTATTAACATTAATATGATAAGTCAGTTGAAGGATATTGAATCCACATTAACCATACCTGCTAAACAGGAAAACATTCTCATAATTCTTCCACCACATATAATTTAACATGCATAAACATTAGTAAACCTAAATATAAGCCAAGGCCATACATTTTATCTAGTTAAGTGTTAAAAGAGTCTCTTTATAATTACTACATCAAAGTAACCCATTTGTCTGGCATAACACTTAATTTTCTGAAGCTACAATAAATTTGTACCTTGTGATTAACAGTCACATAATCTCCCTTAATCTAAACTCCAATTTATTTTTGAGACCTGTTAATGTTTAAGATAAAAACCCAAATAATCTTAGCAAAAAAAAACCTCTCAAAGTCCTTATAAAAAAGGATAGCACGTAGAAAAACACTCTTTTGTCTATAATTTTACTTATACCCCGCAACCTTTTAAATTTTTTTTCTTCTCAAATGGAAAAATTTATTATTCTCCCTAAGCCTAGACTTAATATAAAATTTATAATTATCCTTAAATAAAAGTAAAAGGTAAAAAGAGATGTAATTACAAGAACTACTCTAGAAATATAATAATAATTTCAAAGGAAAAAAACCCCGACGAATTTACCAACCCTACCTAGAAAAGGTGGAATTCCAGCTAGAGATGCAAGGTCTAAAAAAAGTCTCACTTTTTTTACTTCCCTTACCCACCTAGAACCAGAACTATCCCGAAAACTGGTATGATCTAAATAACTGAATACATTGTAAGAACTTATTTTTAATAGGGTAATCCTTAAAGCGGAGCCATAAATTAATAAATAGAAAATAGTTACCACTCTTCTACAGAATCTTAATATTACAAATCAACCAGTCTGCACTAAAGAAGAAAAACCTAAAAGCACACGATACTGCAGGACCCCTATTCCCCCTAGAACACCGATAATCGCTGTTATTCATACTCTAACTTCGAAAATCCCTGTAAAATTTAAAGGAACCCCAAACATTAATAATAAACAAATAGGGGGAATTTTTTGTACTCAACTGATAATAAAGAATCTCACCCAAGAGCATAAACCTAAAACTGAAGTAACTCAGAAATGAAATGGGAATAAGCCTAACTTCACTATAACCCCTCAACAGAAAAACCTATAAGTTTCGTATAAACTAAAAATATCGCCTGAGAATATTATTATAAGCCTTAAAAATATAAGAAGTGAGCCAACACATTGAAAGATATAATACTTTATAGCTCTTTCACCCTCCTCTCTAGATCTTCCAGAAATTACTGCTAAGGCGCCAATAAATATACACTCTATTATATACCACACACTCATAACCCTTTTTCCTAGGACCACCCCACCTACTCCGCCAACCACTCAGAAGAAAAATACTAACATAGTAGGCCTAAACCGAGTTTGAAAAGACAACAT